TTTCTTGCGTATTCTTGATAAACCAGCGTTTATATATTGATGTGGGGGGATCCGCTTGGGAAATAAGAAGCCCCTTTGACATCTCTTCATCTGCAAAGAATTCTCGATGTGAAAACACAGAGACAAAGGGCCGATCTTTGAATAGGAAAAAGAGTGGATCCGCAGGGTCCCAAATGAATTGGCTTATTCGAAAAAAGCTTTGTTCTTTGGAAGATCTATCTCGTGTCTGGTACTGCATGGTTCCACTCTGCAAGAACTCCGAATCATTCTCTGGAAGCTCATCCTTTTCATCATAAATGATCCGCTTGCCCCGAAATGACCTGGCCCAATAGGGAAATCCCAATTCATTGGGCTTTTCGATACAATCAAATAGAAAGCCCCAAGGGCGCCATATTCTAGGAGCCCAAACTATGTGATTGAATAAGTCCTCCTCTATCTGTTGCGGGTCGAGGACTCCTTCTCCTTCCCCCTCTTCAAACTCCGATTCGTATTTTTCATGGAGAAATATCTGATCAACGATAGAACAAGATCCATTTTGCATCATATCTAAGGGATTCCTTGGTTTGGGCCGAAGAAGCAATGTCACTCGATCATTATCAAACTGACTGGAATCTTTTTCTGTCCGCGAGGATCCCACCAGAGCGCCTTCTACTTCTAATAGGCCCTGAACTAGATCAGAATCATTCTCAACAAGTCCATAAGAAGTGATCCCATTTTTTTCATCGGGTCCGGGTAGAGACAAAAGGTCTTGAGCGATCGATCCGGCAGAACAACTCAAAAGATAAAGAAGGATCGTTAATTTCTTCATGCTCGTTCCAAGTTCGAAGTAACATTTGTACAAATAAGAATCCCCTTCGTTACATGATTTCTTCTTCATATAGATAGATATAGGATCTATGGGGCAATTACTTAGAAGTACATTTTGTGCAACAGCCCTTCCTATCTGATAGAAAAGGATCCCATGATCCTGAACCGATCTTACCTGGGAGCGCAAATCCCAAGTTTGTCTATGAAGAGCAGAGCTAATTGTATTAGTGTCTAGAATTGATTTCTTCTGTGTAATACTAATCGATAGGGCCTCATTGGTAAGTGCTACAAGATCTCGTACATTGGAACCCATGGTTATGGACCTGAATTCATTAGTATGGAACATTTTCTTTTTCTTTTCCAAGTGAAATCCCCTAGTATACGAAAGGGTGAAAAAGCGCTTTCGTTGTTGTGGAATAAGAAGCCTTCGTATCTTAATGCATGTATTTAATTTATTCGGAGCTATTAGAGCGGGATCCACTTTTTTGGGAATATGAGTCGAAGCAATAACAAGAATATTTTGAGTGGAACATCTTTCACAATCCCTGGAGAGATCGTTCGCTAATAGACCGAGGGATAAGTAATTCGACTCATTCACATCCAGATCATGAATGTTTGGAATCCCTATTATGCAAGGAGACATTGCTTTTGCTAATTCGAATTGAAGGGTGATATAAAATCGGTCTATTTCCGGCATCATATCCATAGTTAGCGCATTCATCCTAGTTAGAAGCTCCAGCTCCGTATCAAGGTCACGATCAATATCGTCACTATCCTCAATATCGTCACTATCCTCAATATCGATATCATCAATAAGAAAACCTTTAGGCTTGTTATCCAGGAACTTGTTCAGAAATACTGTAATGAAAGGAACATAGGAGTTTGCCGCTAGGTATTTGACCAAATAGGATCGTCCAGTTCCTATAGAACCTATCACTAAAATACCCCTAGAGGGGGATAGGGCTAAGCGGAGCGAAAAGGGTTTTCCATGAGATGGGAAATGAAAACTATTAGCCCCACACGAGTTTTGTGAATAAGTGATTGTCTGATAATGAGCAAGGAATATCCGCCTTTCTGCTAAACAGAATGTATTGAACTCATAATTCATTAGATACTTTTTATGAATGTCAACTAAGTATCGTAAGTAAATTGCTCCCGGTTGTTCAATCATTTGATAACCAGAGTCATTCTTTGATAAATGATCACTATGAGTCAAACTCAATAGAATTTGATCAATCCTTTTTTCTGTCGTTAAGGTGGAAAACTGAACCAAGAATTCTCTTTCTTTATCATCAATCGAATCACTGTTCGCGACCCAGGATTCTATTTTATCACCAATCCAATCAACGTTCACATTTTTTCTTTTTCTTATCAATGAATAGATCTCTTTACTTGTATGACTTAGATGTCTCGTATTTTTCGAAAAAGTGATTTGATGGATGGGATTTGGTATGATACTTATGAGATCGATGATATCGATGAGATTGATATTCAAATATTTCTTCTTAGAACGTATTGATTTGACCCCATAAGCGGGACCACCACCCCATAGCATGTTGCCGCCAAAAGCAGAACCCCGTATTTCTTCTAGAGAATCTCCGAATTTTTCCAGAGCAACTAGAAAGAGATTCTTTAACCAGAAAGAATTCAGTTCCGATGTAGGGTACCTATCCAGAAGTTTTCGCAACTCCAT